GTTGACGTAGCTTAACTTATTAAAGCAAAGCACTGAAAATGCTTAGATGAGTAATTATTACTCCGTAGACAATAGGTTTGGTCCTGGCCTTTCTATTAGTTATTAATAAATTTACACATGCAAGAATCCCCGCCCCTGTGAAAATGCCCTTAAACCATGATCTGGTGCAAAGGAGCTGGTATCAGGCACACTAGGAAGTAGCCCATGACACCTTGCTAAGCCACACCCCCACGGGAAACAGCAGTGACAAAAATTAAGCAATAGATGAAAGTCTGACTAAGTTATATTATCTGGTCCTGGTAAATCTCGTGCCAGCCACCGCGGTCATACGATTAGGTCAAACTAATAGACAACCGGCGTAAAGTGTGTTTTAGAATTTACACCTGAATAGAGTCAAACTCTGACTAGGCTGTAAAAAGTCTCAGTCACTGTAAGATACACAACGAAAGTAACTTTAAGAGCTCTGACTACACGGCGTAAAGTGTGTTTTAGAATTTACACCTGAATAGAGTCAAACTCTGACTAGGCTGTAAAAAGTCTCAGTCACTGTAAGATACACAACGAAAGTAACTTTAAGAGCTCTGACTACACTTGGCGGTGCCTTATATCCCTCTAGAGGAGCCTGTTCTATAATCGATAAACCCCGATATACCCCACCAATCCTTGCTAAATCAGCCTATATACCGCCATCTTCAGCAAACCCTAAAAAGGAGACATAGTAAGCACAAACATTAACATAAAAACGTTAGGTCAAGGTGTAGCCTATGGGTTGGAAAGCAATGGGCTACATTTTCCCACACGGAAAAAACCACGAAAACTCATGTGAAATCATTAGTTAAAGGTGGATTTAGTAGTAAATTAAGAATAGAGTGCTTAATTGAATAAGGCCATGAGGCACGCACACACCGCCCGTCACCCTCCTCAAGCAATAATTATTAATCATTTTATAAAACTTTTAACACCACTTGCAAGAGGAGATAAGTCGTAACAAGGTAAGTGTACTGGAAAGTGCACTTGGATAACACAAAATGTAGCTTACCTCTAAAGCACCTAGTTTACACCTAGAAGACTTCAACCCATAATTGAACATTTTGATACTAAAAATAGCCCAAATTTTAAACCTATTCTAAATATTTTCTCACAGATAAAACAAAACATTTACAACACTTAAGTATAGGAGATAGAAAAAATTTTCCGGCGCTATAGAGAAAGTACCACAAGGGAAAGCTGAAAGAGAATTATAAGTAGTAAATAGCAAAGCTTAATACTTGTACCTTTTGCATAATGACTCAACTAGAAAATGCTGGCAAAAAGAATTAGAGTTAGATAGCCCGAAACCAGACGAGCTACCTGTCAACAGCCTGTGGGGCAAATTCATCTATGTAGCAAAATAGTGAAATGATTGGCAGGTAGTAGCGAAATACCTATCGAGCCTGGTGATAGCTGGTTATCCGGAAAAGAATATTAGTTCTAATTTAAGCTTGCCAAATAAATGTATAAGTATAATGTAAGCTTAAATAATAGTCTAAAAAGGTACAGCCTTTTAGACAAGGGATACAACCCCAATTAGAGAGTAAAACCCATTAAACCACAATAGTTGGCCTAAAAGCAGCCACCAATTAAGATAGCGTTCAAGCCCAACAGTACCAGAAACTTAATACTATAATAAAATGGAACTCCTAATACACAACCGGATTATTCTATTTCAAATAATAGAAGCAATAATGTTGATATGAGTAACAAGAAATATTTTCTCCATGCACATGTGTATATCAGAACGAATAACTCACTGATAGTTATCAAAACAAACACAACCCCCTACTAGTATTTTTATATTAATTGTTAGTCCAACACAGGTGTGCAGTACATAAGGAAAGATTAAAAGAAGTAAAAGGAATTCAGCAAACATAAACCCCGCCTGTTTACCAAAAACATCACCTCTAGCATATACAGTATTAGAGGCAATGCCTGCCCAGTGACTCTGGTTTAACGGCCGCGGTATCCTGACCGTGCAAAGGTAGCATAATCACTTGTTCTCTAAATAAGGACTAGTATGAATGGCTTCACGAGGGTTTAACTGTCTCTTACTTCCAATCAGTGAAATTGACATCCCCGTGAAGAGGCGGGGATAAAAAAATAAGACGAGAAGACCCTATGGAGCTTTAATTAACTAATTCATAGACATATCATATTTTATCCAAAAGAAATAAACTAATAATTATTGAATTAGCAATTTAGGTTGGGGTGACCTCGGAGTAAAACCTAACCCCCGAGATATAAAATATTAAGACTCACAAGTCAAAATTATATAAATAAATACTGATCCGCCACTGGCGATCAACGAAACAAGTTACCCTAGGGATAACAGCGCAATCCTATTTAAGAGTCCCTATCGACAATTAGGGTTTACGACCTCGATGTTGGATCAGGACATCCCAATGGTGCAGCAGCTATTAATGTGTTCGTTTGTTCAACGATTAAAGTCCTACGTGATCTGAGTTCAGACCGGAGTAATCCAGGTCGGTTTCTATCTATTTACAAGTCCCTCCTAGTACGAAAGGACTCGAGAGACGGGGCCTACTTATAATAAGCGCCCTAATAAAACATATGAAATAATCTCAACTCTACTGTATAAACATACATTCAAATATCCAAGACAAGGATACAGTTAAAGTGGCAGAGACTGGTAATTGCATAAAACTTAAGATTTTAGACTCAGAGGTTCAAACCCTCTCTTTAACAAATACTATGTACTTTATTAACTTATTAACTACAATTGTCCCAATTCTACTAGCAGTCGCATTCCTGACCTTATTAGAACGAAAAGTACTGGGCTATATACAACTTCGAAAGGGCCCAAACATTGTAGGACCCTATGGACTACTACAACCAATCGCGGACGCAGTTAAACTATTTACTAAAGAACCCATACAACCACTAACATCATCACTTACCCTATTTATTATTGCACCAACACTAGCACTAACCCTAGCACTAATAATATGGATTCCACTCCCCATACCGTACCCGTTAGTAAACATAAACCTAAGCGTCCTATTTATATTAGCTTTATCAAGCCTAGCCGTCTACGCCATTTTATGATCGGGCTGAGCCTCAAATTCAAAGTACGCACTAATCGGCGCCCTGCGGGCAGTTGCCCAAACCATCTCATATGAGGTAACTCTAGCCATTATTATTCTATCTATTTTACTTATAAATGGCTCCTTCACACTATCTACACTCATCACAACCCAAGAATATATCTGGCTAATAATACCATCATGACCCCTAGCCATAATATGATTTATTTCAACCCTGGCTGAAACTAACCGGGCTCCTTTTGACCTAACAGAAGGAGAGTCGGAACTTGTATCTGGCTTTAATGTAGAGTATGCAGGAGGCCCATTTGCATTATTTTTCCTTGCAGAGTATGCTAATATTATTATAATAAATGCCCTCACAGTTGTTCTATTCTTAGGAGCCTATAATAATCCACTATTCCCTGGAACATATACTACCAACTTTACTATTAAAGTTCTCTTGTTCACAACTTTTTTCTTATGAATTCGAGCATCATACCCCCGATTCCGATACGACCAATTAATACATTTACTATGAAAAAACTTCCTACCCCTCACACTGGTAATATGCATATGGCATGTATCACTACCAATTATTCTAGCAAGTATCCCACCACAAACATAGAAACATGTCTGATAAAAGAGTTACTTTGATAGAGTAAATAATAGAAGTTTAAATCTTCTTGTTTCTAGAATTATAGGGATTGAACCTACCTCTGAGAACTCAAAATTCTCCGTGCTACCACACTACACCACATTCTAGTAAGGTCAGCTAAATAAGCTATCGGGCCCATACCCCGAAAATGTTGGTTATTGCCCTTCCCGTACTAATTAATCCAATAGTATTCTCCTTAATTATTACAACAATAATATCAGGCACACTATTAGTTATAACAAGCTCCCACTGGTTTATGGTCTGAGTGGGGTTTGAAATAAACATACTAGCCATTATCCCCTTATTAACCAAACAACACAACCCCCGATCCACAGAAGCAGCAACAAAATATTTCTTAACACAAGCAACCGCTTCTATACTTCTTATAATAGCCGCAATTATTAATTTACTATACACTGGCCATTGATCTCTCCTAAAACTAATTAGCCCAACAGCATCCACCATAATAACAATAGCCCTCGCAATAAAACTAGGTCTATCCCCCTTTCACTTCTGAGTTCCCGAAGTCGCCCAAGGTATCCCCTTATCATCGGGACTTATTTTATTAACATGACAAAAACTTGCACCACTTTCAATCTTATATATAATCTCGCCCATTATCGACCTTAATCTTTTAATAATTATGGCCCTTCTGTCAATCGGCATTGGAGGATGAGGGGGATTAAATCAAACCCAATTACGAAAAATCTTAGCCTACTCATCCATTGCTCACATAGGATGAATAGCCTCTATTTTAACATATAACCCAACCATAATATTACTTAATCTCTACATTTATATCATAATAACAATTACCACCTTCCTACTCTTAATAATTAACTCAACAACCACAATAAACTCATTATCATATATATGAAATAAACTACCCCTAATTACCATAATTATTTTAGTTATCATAATATCCATAGGAGGATTGCCCCCACTTACTGGCTTTTTACCAAAGTGGTTGATTATTCAAGAACTAGTAAAAAATAACAATATTATTATTTCAACTATTATAGCACTACTCGCACTACTAAACTTATACTTTTACACCCGAATTACATACACAACATCACTAACAATATTCCCCACAACAAACAACACAAAAATTACCTGACAATTTAAAGACCCAAAACACTTAATCTACTTATCCCCAATAATCATTATTTCAACACTAACCCTTCCCACGTCACCAGTTATAATAATTCTAGAATAGGAGTTTAGGTTATCTAGACCAGGGGCCTTCAAAGCCCCAAGAAAATATTATTTATTTAACTCCTGTTAATAAGGACTGCAAGAGTTTATCTCACATCAAATGAACGCAAATCAATCACTTTTATTAAGCTAAGCCCTTATACTAGATTGATGGGACTTAAACCCATAAAACATTAGTTAACAGCTAAGCACCCTAAACAACTGGCTTCAATCTACTTCTCCCGCCGCGAGAAAAAAAAGGCGGGAGAAGCCCGGGCAGGATTGAAGCTGCTTCTTTGAATTTGCAATTCAACATGTTTTACACCACAGGGCTTGGTAAAAAGAGGACTTTCACCCCTGTACTTAGATTTACAGTCTAATGCCTACTCGGCCATTTTACCTATGTTCATCAATCGCTGATTGTTTTCGACTAATCATAAAGATATCGGCACTCTTTATTTATTATTTGGTGCCTGAGCTGGCATAGTAGGAACCGCACTAAGCCTCTTGATCCGAGCTGAGTTAGGCCAGCCAGGAGCTTTACTTGGAGATGATCAGATTTACAACGTAATTGTAACCGCCCACGCTTTTGTAATAATTTTCTTTATAGTTATGCCTATTATAATTGGGGGCTTTGGGAATTGGCTCGTTCCACTGATAATTGGAGCCCCCGATATAGCATTTCCCCGAATAAATAATATAAGTTTCTGGCTCCTTCCCCCTTCTTTCCTATTACTCCTGGCCTCATCTATAGTAGAAGCGGGGGCCGGTACGGGTTGAACAGTATATCCCCCCTTAGCGGGAAATTTAGCCCATGCAGGAGCCTCCGTAGACTTAACTATTTTCTCTCTTCATCTGGCAGGGGTATCTTCAATCTTAGGTGCTATTAATTTTATTACCACAATTATTAATATAAAACCCCCTGCCCTCTCCCAATATCAAACCCCACTTTTTGTCTGATCAGTCCTTATTACAGCCGTTCTTCTCCTATTATCTCTTCCCGTATTAGCTGCTGGTATTACAATACTATTAACAGACCGAAACTTGAATACGACTTTCTTTGACCCAGCTGGAGGGGGAGATCCTATTTTATACCAACACTTATTCTGATTCTTTGGTCATCCTGAGGTATATATTTTAATTTTGCCTGGCTTTGGTATTATTTCGCACATTGTTACTTACTATTCAGGAAAAAAGGAACCTTTTGGTTATATAGGTATGGTTTGAGCTATAATATCAATTGGGTTCCTGGGATTTATTGTATGAGCCCACCATATGTTTACAGTAGGAATAGATGTAGATACTCGGGCTTACTTTACCTCTGCTACAATAATTATTGCTATTCCCACTGGGGTAAAAGTTTTTAGCTGGTTAGCCACCCTCCACGGGGGCAATATCAAATGATCCCCGGCTATATTATGAGCTCTTGGGTTTATTTTCCTCTTCACAGTCGGTGGTTTAACGGGCATTGTACTTGCTAATTCTTCCCTTGACATTGTCCTCCATGACACTTATTATGTAGTAGCACATTTTCACTACGTATTATCTATGGGAGCTGTTTTTGCTATTATAGCGGGCTTTATTCACTGATTCCCTTTATTTTCAGGTTACACCCTAAGCTCCACCTGAGCAAAAATTCACTTCCTGATCATATTTGTGGGCGTAAACATAACATTCTTCCCCCAACACTTCTTAGGATTATCTGGCATACCTCGACGCTACTCAGACTACCCTGATGCATATACAACTTGAAATACTGTATCTTCCATAGGATCCTTCATTTCATTAACAGCTGTTGTATTAATGGTATTTATAGTATGAGAAGCATTTGCCTCTAAGCGAGAAGTGCTAACAGTAGAATTGCCCTCAACAAACCTCGAATGACTTCACGGGTGTCCTCCACCCTATCATACATTCGAAGAACCTACCTATGTAAATCATAAATAAATCAAGAGAGGAAGGTTTCGAACCCCCTAAAATTGGTTTCAAGCCAACACCATAAACCACTATGTCTCTCTCAATAAACAAGATATTAGTAAAACTTACATAACTTTGTCGAAGTTAAATTATAGGTGAAACCCCTATATATCTTAATGGCGTACCCCTTCCAACTAGGATTTCAAGATGCAACATCACCCATTATAGAAGAATTATTAAGTTTCCACGATCACGCATTAATAATTGTTTTCCTAATTAGCTCTCTCGTATTATATATTATCTCACTAATGTTAACAACTAGCCTTACTCACACTAGTACTATGGATGCTCAAGAAGTGGAGACAATCTGAACAATCTTACCAGCCGTTATCTTAATCTTAATTGCCCTCCCCTCATTACGAATCCTTTACATGATAGACGAAATCAATAACCCATTAGTAACAATCAAGACCTTGGGCCATCAATGATATTGAAGTTATGAGTATACTGATTATGAAGATCTAATATTTGATTCCTACATAATTCCTACAAATGAACTAAACCCTGGACAACTTCGACTGCTCGAAGTCGATAACCGAGTGGTATTACCCGCCGAGTTGACAATTCGAATATTAATTACATCTGAAGATGTACTACACTCTTGAGCCGTTCCTTCTCTAGGCCTAAAAACAGATGCTATCCCGGGGCGTCTAAACCAAACAACACTATTATCTACCCGCCCAGGTGTCTATTATGGCCAATGTTCCGAGATTTGTGGATCCAATCATAGTTTTATACCTATCGTCCTTGAAATAGTCCCTCTGAAACATTTCGAAAAATGGTCTCTATCTATAATGTAATCTCATTAAGAAGCTAATTAGCACTAACCTTTTAAGTTAGAGATTGGAAGTTTTAATCTTTCCTTAATGATATGCCACAGCTAAACACATCAACCTGGTCCATTACTATCCTGTCTATAATTATTACCCTATTTATTATTTTTCAATTAAAAATCTCAAAACACTGCTACTACACAAACCCTGAGCCCCTGGTTACTAAAACCCAAGAACATAAAAATCCCTGAGAAACCAAATGAACGAAAATCTATTTGCCTCTTTCATTACCCCAACACTAATAGGATTACCCGTCGTTATTATCATTATCATGTTCCCTAGTATTTTCTTCCCGTCAACAACCCGTCTAATTAGTAATCGCTTAATTGCAATACAAAAATGACTTATCCGCCTAACCACAAAACAAATAATGGCCATTCATAGCAAAAAGGGTCAGACCTGGGCCCTAATACTAATATCCCTGATCATATTTATTGGGTCAACAAACCTAATTGGCCTATTACCTCATTCTTTCACCCCAACCACCCAATTGTCTATAAACCTTGGAATAGCTATTCCCCTTTGAGCAGGTACAGTAATTTTAGGCTTCCGCCACAAAACTAAAGCATCTCTGGCACATTTTCTCCCCCAAGGTACCCCATTACCCCTAATCCCCATGTTAATTATCATTGAGACGATTAGTCTATTTATTCAACCTATAGCCCTCGCTGTACGACTTACAGCAAATATTACCGCTGGGCACTTGTTGATTCACCTAATCGGAAGTGCAACTCTCGCTTTAATAGATATTAGTATAACAACTGCTCTGATTACATTTATTATTCTTGTATTATTAACAGTATTAGAATTTGCCGTTGCCCTCATTCAAGCCTATGTATTTACCCTATTAGTAAGCCTCTATTTACACGATAATGCCTAATGACCCACCAGACACATGCTTACCATATAGTAAACCCAAGTCCTTGACCACTAACAGGGGCCCTGTCTGCCCTTCTATTAACCTCTGGCCTAGTAATATGATTTCATTTTAACTCAACATTTTTACTACTAATTGGCCTCACTACAAACATATTAACAATATATCAGTGGTGACGAGATATTGTTCGAGAGGGCACATTCCAAGGACACCATACACCAATCGTTCAAAAAGGCCTTCGCTATGGAATAATTTTATTTATCCTGTCAGAGGTATTCTTTTTCTCAGGCTTCTTCTGAGCCTTCTATCACTCAAGCCTGGCTCCTACTCCAGAACTAGGCGGCTATTGACCCCCGGCAGGCATTACTCCCCTAAACCCCATGGAAGTTCCACTTCTAAATACATCAGTGTTACTGGCTTCCGGAGTATCCATTACATGAGCACACCATAGCCTTATAGAAGGTAACCGCAGCCACATAATACAAGCTCTACTAATTACTATTCTATTAGGCCTATATTTTACAGTACTTCAGGCCTCCGAATATTATGAAACACCCTTTACTATCTCTGACGGCATCTACGGCTCTACTTTTTTCATAGCTACAGGATTTCATGGCCTCCATGTCATCATTGGCTCAACATTTCTAATTGTTTGCCTTTTGCGACAAATAAGTTTCCACTTCACGTCTAGCCACCACTTCGGATTTGAAGCCGCGGCCTGATACTGACACTTCGTAGACGTAGTATGACTATTCCTATATGTTTCCATTTATTGATGAGGCTCATGTTCTTTTAGTATAATCTAGTACAACTGACTTCCAATCAGTCAGACTTGGACAAACCCAAGAAAGAACAATTAACCTCATACTGACACTAATTACAAATACTCTATTAGCACTACTACTAGTCACCATCGCATTCTGATTGCCCCACATAAACGCCTATGCCGAAAAATCCAGCCCATATGAGTGTGGTTTTGACCCCATAGGATCAGCCCGCATTCCTTTTTCAATAAAATTTTTCCTAGTGGCTATCACTTTTTTATTATTTGACCTAGAAATTGCACTTCTACTACCCCTACCATGAGCATCTCAAACCAACAAACTTCTACTTATATTATTTATATCCCTATTTTTAATCTTATTACTGATCATTAGCCTGGCCTATGAATGAATACAAAAGGGACTAGAGTGATCTGAATATGATAATTAGTTTAGTGCAAAATAAATGATTTCGACTCATTAGACTATGATTATGTCATAATTATCAATATGTCCCTAACTTATATAAATATTATAATAGCATTTATTACATCACTCCTGGGCCTACTTATATATCGATCGCATTTAATATCATCACTCTTATGCCTAGAGGGCCTAATACTCTCCCTATTCGTTCTAGTCTCACTAATAATCCTAACAACCAACTCAACCCTAACCAATATACTGCCAATTATTTTGCTGGTGTTCGCAGCCTGCGAGGCAGCACTGGGTCTATCACTACTAGTAGCAGTATCTAATACATACGGAGTTGACCATGTACAAAACTTAAACATTCTCAAATGCTAAAAATTATTTTACCCACAATTATGTTAATCCCCCTCACATGATTATCAAAAAACAACACTATATGAATTAACTCCACAATATATAGTCTAGCAATTAGTATGGTATGCCTACCCCTGATAAATCAACCCTGCGATAGCAGCTTAAATATATCTTTATTATTCTTCTCGGACCCCTTATCTACACCGCTACTATTACTAACAACATGATTATTGCCGCTCATAATTATTGCCAGCCAATATCATTTATCTAAAGAACCAACCCCACAAAAAAAACTATATATTACCATAATAGTCTTACTCCAAATCTTCTTAATTATAACATTTTCTGCCACTGAACTAATCATATTCTACATCTTATTTGAAGCCACACTAGTGCCCACCCTTATTATCATTACCCGATGGGGAGGCCAAACAGAACGGTTAAATGCTGGTATCTATTTCCTCTTCTACACTCTGGCAGGATCTTTACCCCTACTAGTTGCATTAATTTATACTCAAACTACAACAGGCTCATTAAACCTATTGCTAGCCCAATATTGAAATCAGAACCCAACACAAATATGAGCTTGCTCGGCCTTATGGGTGGCCTACATAATAGCTTTTATAGTAAAAATACCTCTATATGGTCTTCACCTATGACTGCCTAAAGCCCATGTTGAAGCTCCAATTGCAGGCTCCATAGTTTTAGCTGCCATCTTATTAAAACTAGGCGGATACGGTATATTACGAATCACCCCTGTACTAAGCCCTACCGCCAATTACATAGCCTACCCCTTCTTGATACTATCCCTATGAGGTATAATTATAACCAGTTCTATCTGCCTACGTCAAACAGACTTAAAATCCCTAATCGCTTACTCTTCAGTCAGCCACATAGCACTTGTAATTATGGCCATTCTAATTCAAAGCCCCTGAGGCTACATAGGGGCAACAGCACTAATAATCGCCCATGGTTTGACATCTTCCATATTATTTTGCCTGGCAAATTCCAATTATGAACGAACCCACAGTCGAACTATAATCCTAGCTCGAGGTTTGCAAATAATTTTGCCCCTAATAGCGGCCTGATGATTATTGGCAAGTCTCATAAACTTAGCCCTACCACCATCCATCAATTTAATCGGAGAGCTATTTGTGACTATAGCCATATTCTCATGGTCATATTTTTCCATTATTTTACTAGGCATTAATATTATTATTACCGCCTTATATACACTTTATATATTAATTATGACCCAACGAGGAAAATACACCTACCATATTCACAACATTAAACCCTCTTTTACCCGAGAGAATACCCTAATAGCACTTCACCTAGTACCCCTCCTTTTATTAATAATCAAACCACAAATTATTTTAGGTAATATATACTGTAGACATAGTTTAATAAAAACTTTAGATTGTGAATCTAACAACAGAGACCAAAAGCTCTTGTCTACCGAAAAAGAATACAAGAACTGCTAATTCATGTGTCCATATTTAAAAATATGGCTTTTTCAACTTTTAAAGGATGGTAGTTATCCATTGGTCTTAGGAGCCAAAAATTTGGTGCAACTCCAAGTAAAAGTTATAAACATATTTTCCGCAATAATATTACTCTCACTAATTATTTTAACCCTGCCCCTAATTAACAATACTAAAACAAACCCTAATCTAAAATCTTACCCAGAATATGTAAAAACAATAATTTCTTACTCTTTCATCATCAGTTTACTACCAGCTATTATATTCATTTACTCTGGAAAAGAAATAATAATTTCAAACTGACATTGAATAACAATTCAAACTATAAAACTATCTCTCAGTTTTAAGTTGGACTTTTTTTCTATAATATTTGTCCCCATTGCCCTTTTCATTACCTGGTCTATTATAGAATTTTCAATATGATATATACACTCTGACCCAAATATCAATAAATTCTTTAAGTACCTGTTAATGTTCTTAATTACAATATTAATTCTAGTAACCGCAAACAACATGTTCCAGCTTTTCATTGGATGAGAAGGAGTGGGCATCATGTCCTTCCTACTAATTGGTTGATGATACGGACGAGCAGACGCCAACACAGCTGCTCTACAGGCCATTTTATATAACCGCATCGGAGATGTCGGATTTATTATATCTATAGCATGATTTATAGCCAAAGTTAACTCCTGGGAAATACAACAAATTTTTATATTAAGCACAGAAGATACAACACTACCTCTAGCAGGCCTATTACTAGCAGCCACAGGCAAATCAGCCCAGTTTGGCCTACACCCATGACTCCCCTCTGCTATAGAAGGCCCCACTCCAGTTTCAGCCCTACTCCACTCTAGCACAATAGTTGTAGCAGGCATCTTCTTACTCATCCGGTTTTACCCCATGATAGAAAATAATAATGCAATTTTAACACTAGCCCTATGCCTGGGAGCTATTACCACACTTTTCACAGCCATCTGTGCTCTAACCCAAAATGACATTAAAAAAATCGTCGCTTTCTCTACCTCAAGCCAACTAGGCCTTATAATAGTTACAATTGGCATTAACCAACCCCATCTGGCATTCCTACACATCTGTACCCACGCATTTTTCAAAGCCATATTATTCCTCTGCTCCGGATCCATTATCCACAGCCTAGGTGATGAACAAGACATCCGAAAAATAGGAGGCTTATTTAAACCCATGCCTTTCACAACCACCGCACTAATTGCTGGAAGTTTAGCACTAACAGGAATGCCTTTTTTAACCGGATTTTATTCAAAAGACATAATCATTGAGGCCGCTAACACATCCTACACAAACGCCTGAGCCCTCTTACTCACCCTTGTAGCCACGTCCCTAACAGCCATTTACAGCTCCCGCATCATTTTCTTTGCTTTACTTGGAAAACCACGATTTTCATCCCTCATTACAATTAGTGAAAATAACCCCTTATTAATTAATCCTATTACACGCCTCCTAATTGGCAGTATTTTCGCCGGATTCATTATCTCCAACAATATTCTTCCCTCAACAGTACCCCAAATAACTATACCCATGTACCTTAAAATCACAGCCCTACTTGTTACGCTAATAGGATTTACCTTGGCCATAGAGCTCAACTACTTTACCCAAAACTTAAAATCCACACATTCAACAAGCTCACTAAAATTTTCAAGCTTATTAGGATATTTTCCATCAATTATGCACCGCATCAACCCCCTTATAACCCTACATACTAGTCAAAAATCAGCTACTATATTAATAGACCTGATTTGACTTGAAAATATATTACCTAAATTAACAGCCAAAATTCAACAAAACCTATCAACCACAGTCTCTGCTCAAGAGGGGTTAGTTAAATCCTATTTTATATCTTTCTTAATTACTCTCACTATTGCAATCACTACTCTTAATTTCCTCGAGTAATTTCTAAAATAACTACTACTCCAATTAATAGAGACCAGCCAGTAACAAATACCAATCAATTACCGTAACTATATAATGCACCAACACCCGCAATCTCTGAACTAAAAAATCCCACTTCCCCTATATCATGAACAGCCCAGTCCCCTACTTCATTAAATTCACAAACTAACTCTAATTTCTCTCCAACTAAAAAATATGAAACTAATATAAATTCTGCAATAATCCCAATAATAAAAGACCCCAATACTACTAAACTTGACACCCACGCCTCAGGATATTGCTCCATGGCTATAGCCGTTGTATATCCAAATACAACCAGCATACCCCCTAAGTAAATTAAAAAGACCATGAGTCCTAAGAAAGAACCACCAGAACTCACAACAATTCCACAACCGACCCCACCACTCACAATTAAACCAACCCCACCATAAATAGGAGATGGTTTAGAAGAAAACCCTACAAATCCCACAACAAAAATAACACTCAAAGCAGATACAATATAAACTATCATTATTCTTACATGGATTTATACCCACGACTAGTGACACGAAAAATCACCGTTGTATTTCAACTATAAGAACTACAAATGACCAACATCCGAAAATCCCACCCCCTAATCAAAATTATTAACCAAACATTCATTGATCTACCCGCCCCATCAAATATCTCGTCCTGATGAAACTTTGGCTCCCTCCTAGGAATCTGCTTAGCACTACAAATTGTAACAGGCTTATTTCTTGCCATACATTACACATCAGATACTGACACAGCCTTTAACTCTGTGTCTCATATATGCCGAGATGTGAATTATGGCTGAGTGCTACGATATTTACACGCAAATGGCGCCTCTATATTTTTTATCTGCCTCTACTTGCATGTAGGACGGGGAATTTATTATGGATCTTATATATTTAAAGAGACCTGAAATATAGGGGTAATTCTACTTTTTGCCGTAATAGCAACCGCATTCCTGGGGTACGTATTACCATGAGGACAAATATCATTTTGAGGTGCTACCGTAATCACTAATCTACTTTCAGCAATCCCATATGTAGGAACCGACCTCGTAGCATGAATTTGAGGCGGATTTGCCGTAGACAAGGCCACTCTTACCCGATTCTTTGCCTTCCACTTCCTATTGCCATTCATTATTGCAGCATTAGTTATAGTCCACCTACTATTCTTACACGAGACAGGATCTAACAACCCAACAGGCATTCCCTCTAATATAGACATAATCCCCTTCCACCCTTATTATACAATTAAGGACATCCTGGGACTTTTCGTAATAATTTTAGTCCTATCATCCCTAGTTATATTCTCACCAGACATACTAGGTGACCCCGATAATTATACACCAGCAAATCCACTTAATACCCCTCCACATATTAAACCAGAATGGTACTTTTTATTTGCATATGCTATTTTACGATCTATCCCCAACAAACTAGGAGGTGTATTAGCCCTAGTCTTTTCCATCCTTGTCCTGTTTATTTTTCCCCTTCTCCACACCTCCAAACAACGCAGCATAGCTTTTCGCCCCTTCAGCCAATGTCTGTTTTGACTATTAATTGCAAACCTGCTCACCTTAACATGAATTGGAGGACAACCAGTTGAACAACCATATATCATTATCGGACAACTAGCATCCATTCTATACTTTCTAATTATCATCGTAATTATACCACTAACTAGTCTCATAGAAAACCATTTAATGAAATGAAGAGTCTGCGTAGTATATATTTATTATTCTGGTCTTGTAAACCAGGGAAGGGGAAGAACCCTCCCCCGAAGACTCAAGAGAGAAGTATTCAAACTCCACCACCAACACCCAAAGCTGATATTCTACTTAAACTATCTCCTGAATAATTGATTAAATACATAATCATCTGTTTCCAACACATGATTATGTATAATTGTACATAAAATTATCTACCACATGTATATTAAGCATGTACATATTAACATTAATATTACATTATACATTCTATGTATAACCGTACATAAAATTATCTACCACATGTATATTAAGCATGTACATATTAACATTAATATTACATTATACATTCTATGTATAACCGTACATAAAATTATCTACCACATGTATATTAAGCATGTACATATTAACATTAATATTACATTATACATTCTATGTATAATCGTACATAAAATTATCTACCACATGTATATTAAGCATGTACATATTAACATTAATATTACATTATACATTCTATGTATAACCGTACATAAAATTATCTACCACATGTATATTAAGCATGTACATATTAACATTAATATTACATTATACATTTTATGTATAATCGTACATACCACATACCATTTATAAAAATTCTCGTCAACACGACTATCCACAACCAATAATCATCACTCAAACTACCAACCTCCGTGAAACCAACAACCCGCCCAATACGTATCACCCTTCTCGCCCCGGGCCCATAAAATGTGGGGGTTTCTACAATGGGTCGTAAACGACATCTGGTTCTTACTTCAGGCACATAAAGCTAATAATCGCCCACTCGTTCCTCTTAAATAAGACATCACGATGGATTCATGACTAATCAGCCCATGCCGCGGCATAACTGTGGTGCCATGCCCTTGGTATTTTTTAATTTTTAGGGATGCTTGGACTCAACACTGGCCGTCAAAGGCCCCGACCCGGAGCATAAACTCCAGCTGGACTTTAAATGCAGATCCTTTATCCTCATAATGGTGTACCGGGATAAATTATTAATGGTTCAGGACATAACTGTAATTGTTCAAGGATAGTAGATGGCATGGAGACACATTCAAAGTAGTTCGACGACACATGAATTTAAGCACGGATTAATTGTTCATGGTTACAGGACATACCACGCATACGCATACGCATACGCATACGCATACGCATACGCATACGCATACGCATACGCATACGCATACGCATACGCATACGCATACGCATACGCATACGCATACGCATACGCATACGCATACGCATACGCATACGCATACGCATACGCATACGCATACGCATACGCATACGCATACGCATACGCATACGCATACGCATACGCATACGCATACGCATACGCATACGCATACGCATACGCATACGCATACGCATACGCATACGCATACGCATACGCATACGCATACGCACGTTTTGTATAGCAAACCCCCCTTACCCCCCATTAAACCCACACTTAAATATTACTAAGAATATCTTGCCAAACCCCAAAAACAAGAGCAGTAATACAAGTGCCTACGGGCCTAATTTAATTATAAATAACCCCATAATTATCCCTATCTAAGGAGTTACATCCCTTACTCTAAAAACTCATATTCCTTAGACACACATGTCCTCAGATTCGAAAACTATTTTAACCAGTACAAAG